GAACTAAATTATGTCAACCGAAAAGTCAACATTACTATTAGAAGAATTACAAACCCTTATGGGGACCCTAATATTCTTGCAGAATTTATAGCTGGACAATTAAAGAATAGAGTTTCATTTCGCAAAGCAATGAAAAAGGCTATTGAATTAACCGAGCAGGCGGATACAAAAGGAATTCAAGTACAAATTGCGGGGCGTATCGACGGAAAAGAAATTGCACGTGTCGAATGGGTCCGAGAAGGTAGGGTTCCGCTACAAACCATTCGAGCTAAAATTGATTATTGTTGCTATACAGTCCGAACTATCTATGGGGTATTGGGCATCAAAATTTGGATATTTTTAGAAGAGGAATAAGAATACTTTACCTGTCTTTACACTATATTCATTGAAAAATAGAATAAAAAATAATAAACTCTTTCCTTTCATTCTTTTTCTCTTAAAGAAAAAAAAAAAGAAAATGAGCAATTCTCAATTCTATAGGGTTGAATAAAAATTTGATTGATCAGTTTATTTAATTGCTATGCTTAGTGTGTGACTCGTTGATTTTTTTTAGAAAGGATAGGATTCAAAAATAAAATGGACCTACCCATACTATGAACTAATAATTATAGAACTAATAATCAACTCATTACTTCACATTATCTGGATACAAAAAACCAGTCAAGATATGATATATTGGCCATATCATTGTAGCAACTGAATTTTTTTTTTTGCATAAAATAAAAAACAAAAGAAAAACCAATCTGCTTTTGATAGAAAAGTATGCAGATAAATGGAAGAGGGAGAGAAAGAAAGAAAAAGAATATCAATGATATATCAACCATTCCAATATATGTAAGGTTTATGAGTCATCTCAGAAAAGGCAGTGTTAGAGCGCATTAATACTGATTCACCCATAACTAGATAAAACTGTTCATAAACAAATCCAGAGCCTCGAGCCAATAAAGACTGAGAAGATTGACTCAAGAACAAATTTAATGAGAGCTCCATTGTAGAATTCAAACCTAACCATTAATTGAGAAGTGATGGGAACGACGGAACCTATGAATACAGAGGATTCTATTGAAAAACGAACTCTACTAATTCATTGGGTGGGATGGCGGAACGAACCGAGACCAATTCATTTATTCCGAGAAATTATGAGCTAACCCTAGAACGGAAATAAATATAAATATTGAATTAGAGTAAATATTCGCCTGCGAAGGTTTTTATTAGATTAGTTAATCTTGTTTGATTCAATATGATAAAAGACAAAAAAAAAAAAAGACATTAATTATATTAATAAAAAGAAAAAAAAATTATCTAGAAATAAACTAAAATACATTTTAAATAAACTAAAATACATGTTTTAAGTAGATATCCAAACAAGATATAGAAATTTCTAATAGATTAGATGAAATCTCAAAAAAAAAAAGAATCAAAAATTCAGTATATTTTCATTTCATTTGAATCCTTTAATTCGCGAGGAGCCGGATGAGAAGAAACTCTCATGTCCGGTTTTGTAGTAGAGATGGAATTGAAAAAGAAGCATCAACTATAACCCCAAAAGAACCAGATTTCGTAAACAACATAGAGGAAGAATGAAAGGGATATCTTATCGAGGCAATCGTATTTCTTTCGGTAAATATGCTCTTCAGGCACTTGAACCGGCTTGGATCACATCTAGACAAATAGAAGCGGGGCGACGAGCAATGACACGAAATGTGCGGCGTGGTGGAAAAATATGGGTACGTATATTTCCAGACAAACCCGTTACAGTAAGACCTACAGAAACACGTATGGGTTCGGGTAAAGGATCTCCCGAATATTGGGTAGCTGTCGTTAAACCAGGTAGAATACTTTATGAAATGGGTGGAGTAGCAGAAAATATAGCCAGAAAGGCTATTGAAATAGCGGCCTCAAAGATGCCTATACGAACTCAATTCATTATTTCAGGATAAATAGGGACGTAAAACCAAAGAAAAAAGTCTTGGGATAAAAAAATTGCGGGTTTCTTTTTTTTTTTTTGACAAACAATATTTCTTTTTTTTCCTTCACTCTTTGCATTGAAAGAACAGATTAAAAAATGATATGATTCAACCTCAAACCCATTTGAATGTAGCCGATAACAGCGGGGCTCGAGAATTAATGTGTATTCGAATCATCGGAGCTAGTAATCGCCGATATGCTCATATTGGTGACATTATTGTTGCTGTAATCAAGGAAGCATTACCAAACACACCGCTAGAAAGATCAGAAGTGATCAGAGCTGTAATTGTACGCACTTGTAAAGAACTAAAACGTGACAACGGTATGATAATACGATATGATGACAATGCTGCAGTTGTTATTGATCAAGAAGGAAATCCAAAAGGAACTCGAGTTTTTGGTGCGATTGCCCGAGAGTTGAGACAATTAAGTTTTACTAAAATAGTCTCGTTAGCTCCTGAGGTATTATAAGATAATAGTTCTATTATACATAGTTCTATTATACATAGTATTTGTATGAAGTATTTGTCTGAAATTAGATTGTATCTCACGCATATACCTTATATTTATTTAACACTTATATTTATTTAACATAATTAAAATTAAAGAATTTTGAAATACTATGTTAAAGTTAAATATTGTTAAATATTAAATAGTAAAATGGAAATAAAAACATGTTGATTATATCAAAAATGGAAGGAAAGAATAATTTTAGTTCATCATGGGTAGGGACACTATTGCTAACATAATAACTTCTATACGAAATACCGACATGAATAGAAAAGGGACAGTTCGAATAGAATCTACTAAAATCACCGAAAACATTGTTAAAATACTTTTACAAGAAGGTTTTATTGAAAATGTGAGAAAACATCAGGAAAACAACAAATATTTCCTTGTTTTAACTCTACGACATAGAAGGAATAGGAAAGGACCATCTAGAACTATTTTAAATTTAAAACGGATTAGTAGACCTGGCCTACGAATTTATTCTAACTATCAAAGAATTCCTAGGATTCTAGGTGGAATGGGGATTGTAATTCTTTCTACTTCTCGAGGTATAATGACAGATCGAGAGGCTCGACTACAAGGAATCGGCGGGGAAATTTTGTGTTATATATGGTAATCCTTATTATATCCAAATTGTATTCGAAATTTCCTATTTGTCAACAAAAAGGGAAGGAGTAGTTGATATCAACATCAGTTGATACTTCTAGGGGTTTTACCTAGAATGCTAAAATGAAAAAAACAAAATTATTTATGAAGCTTAAATAAATCACTCTACCTAATGGTATGTTCAGATTTCATTTAGATAATGAGGATTTAAGTTATGTTTCAGGAAGTATCTCACGGGGTTTTAGTTTGATACGTATAATAGCAATCAAGGTTGAAGTAAGTGTTTATGTTATGCTTCAATCAAAAAACATATAGTTTTTAGACTCCACCACAACAAGGATTCAAAAGATTAGGTGGTTTTTTGAACTTCAACATACCCCCGTGGAGCTAGAATTCGCGGTTTACCATTTCAAGAAACGTATTTTCTTCCAATCCAAAAGGATATTCGGAATTAAGTTAAGGAACAACAACTATGAAAATAAGGGCCTCCGTTCGTAAAATTTGTGAAAAATGTCGACTGATCCGTAGGAGGGGGCGAATTATAGTAATTTGTTCCAACCCGAGACATAAACAAAGACAGGGCTAATCTTGTTAAAATGGACTCTCTAACATAAAGGATCCGATCCAATGAAAAAATATCAAATGTCCTTTAACATGAAATGGATATATCCATATATCTCCGAATTCGATGATAAAGTATGGCAAAATCTCTAGCAAGAACGGGTTCACGTAGGAATGGGCGTAGTGGTTCACGTAAAAATGCACGTAGAATACCAAAGGGAATTATTCATGTTCAAGCAAGTTTCAACAACACCATTGTGACTGTTACAGATGTACGGGGTCGGGTAATTTCTTGGTCCTCCGCCGGTACTTGTGGATTCAAGGGTACAAGAAGAGGTACGCCATTTGCTGCTCAAACCGCAGCAGGAAATGCTATTCGGGCAGTAGTGGATCAAGGTATGCAACGAGCAGAAGTCATGATAAAAGGTCCGGGTCTGGGACGAGATGCAGCATTACGAGCTATTCGTAGAAGCGGTATACTATTAAATTTCATACGTGATGTAACCCCTATGCCACATAATGGCTGTAGGCCCCCTAAAAAAAGACGTGTGTAGAAATAAAATGAAAGAATCAAGAGAAATAAATGATTCAATGATCTGATCAAATCATATAAATATGGTTCGAGAGGAAGTAACAGTATCTACTCGGACACTACAGTGGAAGTGTGTTGAATCAAGAGTAGACAGTAAGCGTCTTTATTATGGACGCTTTATCCTGTCTCCACTTATGAAAGGACAAGCCGATACAATAGGCATTGCGATGCGAAGAGCCTTGCTTGGGGAAATAGAAGGAACGTGTATCACTCGTGCAAAATTTGAAAAAATACCACATGAATATTCTACGATAGTAGGTATTCAAGAATCAGTACATGAAATTTTAATGAATTTGAAAGAAATTGTATTGAAAAGTAATTTGTATGGAACTTGCAAGGCGTCTATTTTTGTCAAAGGTCCTGGCTGTGTAACTGCTCAAGACATAATCTTACCGCCTTCTGTGGAAATCATTGATAAGACACAGCATATAGCTAGCCTAATGGAACCAATTAATTTGTGTATTGAATTACAAATTGAGAGGAATCGAGGATATCATATAAAAACACCAAATGACTTTCAAGACGGAAGTTATCCTATAGATGCTGTATTCATGCCTGTTCGAAATGCGAATCATAGTATTCATTCTTATGGGAATGGAAATGAAAAACAAGAGATACTTTTTCTCGAAATATGGACAAATGGAAGTTTAACTCCTAAAGAAGCACTTCACGAAGCCTCCCGGAATTTAATTGATTTACTGATTCCTTTTCTGCATGCGGAAGAAGAAAACTTATATTTAGAGAGCAATCAGTACAAGGTTAC